ACTTGTTCGAGACAGGGCTTCAGTGAAGGGCGTCGTCTTTTTCTAAAAAGGAACTATACTAACCCCGTCATGAGAGGAATGCAAAATCCAAACACAGAGTGCTTATGATATGAGAGGAATGAATGCTTCGGTGAAGTCAGTCAGAATCGTCACGTCAATAAGGGAAATCACGTAAAGCGGCACTCAATTGACGGGACTTCGGGAAGTGGTTTCTTTTCTATTGTACCCTCCTGCTCGCTACGCGACTCTTGACGCGCAGCTCTCTGTGTAGTCGTAGTCGTTGCAGTCGGCATTCTATAAGCGGTAGCTCCCGCCCAGAATGCCTCTTCCTACTGCCTCCTTCCCGCGCTGGGGAAGCTCTCAGGAACTGGAAGTTGACAAAGTCAACGTGTTGTAGATTGACAAAGGCAACCTTTGTCTCCTGTCGTGACTTCTATGGATGAAGTAAGCTAAACTCCAACAGTCGTGACCATGACGGTTTGTTCCGGCTTGGTTGACTTTTGAAACTAAGAGGCACAAGGAGTTGACAAGGGAACAGCCCCATTCTATTCCATTCCTTCCATTGTTGAATCGAAAAGAGAAGCGGCTGGATCCTGACGCTCTGCTCCCGGAGAACCGGAAGAACGAAAGCATGACTGACTGAGATGTGCGTGCGGAGGGCCGAAAAAGAAAAAAAAGCAAGCAATATCAAAAGAAAGGAGAGTTAGGGGAAGTGGGAAGTCCTACGCTACCAATCCTATGTCCTGGGGCTACAAAACATCGAGGGACAAGGGATTTGTGAGAAAGGAAGTTAGACGTTCGTGCCGTATCGAGACTCACTTGTTATGGAATCAACCGCAACGCTGGACCGCACCTCAAAAACGCCTACCTGAACCAACGATAAACCCACCTGACTGGCGAGTGAAGGCGTAGCGGGGTTCTGAATGGATCGAACGAAAGATTTGATAGGCTCTCGGAATTGCAAGGAAACGGAAGTGAAGTGGAAGTGCATACGAATCAAAGCATGCATAAAAGAGAACGTCGGGTGGTGTGAGAGGTCGGAGATATGGAGACCAGCTACGTGATGTGTCGAAAGCGAGGAAAGAAAGAGGCGAATCCACAAGAGTCTGATTTTGAGATGGGCGGAGATTAAGAGGAAGGAAGGAAGGCAGGTAGGCTCCTCCGAATAGAATAGAATAGAATAGAATGGAGGGCCTAACGCCTAGTAAGACGGGGAAGGAGTGTTATGAAACGGAGGAAGAGGTGCTGGCCTTACTAGACAGGGGCTCAAGACCTCGACCGGACATCGATCTCAATTTGCCACCCGCCTGGAAGCGGGATTGAGAGTGAAAGGGACCAATATAGTGGTCCTCGCAGGGTAAGGAGTCGCCACGAAATTTGGGAAGTGCTGGATGATTTAGCCCCCACCCTAGAGGTGGAGTAGGGCGCCCTCCAGTGTTGCTGAAGAGGAGGCGCGCCTCCAACGCAGCATTCAGGAATGGGATGAACGAACCTGTCTCGTCAATTCAAGCCGAGGTTGATTAGATAATGATTACAGATGCCTATCTTATGAGCGGTTAAGTCCTCTGAGGCAGAAGCTACGTTCCCTGATTGCGTTCGGGCGAACGCAAAACGATCGCTCAAAAGCTTTCGGGATCATATTCTAGGTTTAGGCAAAAGAAAAAGAAAATGACAGGGAGGATTGGTCTCTTTCGGCGCGAATGCCCAGGAGGGAATGGCCAGCCGGGGAAAAGCCTGCCTTATGAGTCACCACCTTAGCCGACCTATACTGCAATAACCCGATGGCGGTTGGAACGCGGGCTAGCCGGCCGGGAGGTTCGATTCCTCCCGATCCCTTGGAACTCGATCCATGTAAGGAAGCTCCTTTTCCTGGGAGAGCATACTCCAACATCGGAAATCAATTAGTTCTGATGGAAAGATTTTTCTGAAAGTGACTGGTTCAGCTATCGGAATGGCTTTCTGTCCCCGGATAACCTGCATAGAATCACCGGGTCAGAAAGCCGGAGGAGATTCGCAGAGGAGGGAGCCAAAGCCGTAGAGTACGTCGGGGAGGGGCTCGTCCGGGATTCGGAGAAGGGAATAACAAAAGGCTTGTAGAACGTTTTATCGCAGTAATCGCAGATGCTATAACACTGTTACCACGGGGTGGAGAGCCGAGTCGAACATATTTCAGACCGTGGATGTATGGTTACATTATAGCATTGTGTGATGAAAAGGAACCAGCTGAAAAGCAGCGAGCGGAGCTTGAAAAGCGAAGCGAGCCAGCTGAAAACGTATGCGCGCGTTTTACTAATAGGCTGAAAAGCAGGATTTTCTTTATCAACTCGTCGCTCCAAAAGAAAAGGAAAGGAGAATCAAAGCGATTTTGGGCTGTCCCGAAGGACTTGGCCAGCCACTTATCTTGGACTGCCTCTTCTTCCGGTAAGGCAGTCAACATCCATATGGAAAACTGTGGTTGAGCGTGCTCAAGAGAAATTGGCAGCATGGAAGGGCCAGCTTCTAACCATCGCGGGCCGGGCACAACTCATAAAGTCCTCGCTTCGACGCTTCTCTAAATGAAATGCTTTCTGTTTTCGACGGTCCCAGGTTCTAGAGGCCCTAGAAAAGCTGCAAAGAAATTTCCTATGGTCTGGAGCGGAAGAGAGACACCGCTTCCATCTGGTTAGGTGGGAAAGGGTGTGCGCCAGGAAAAGTGAAGGCGGGCTAGGCCTCAAAAATTTTGAACACGACGAATGGGGCTTTGCTGGCTAAGACAAGCTGGTGTCTCGCCCGCCCGTTGAGTCAAATCTTGAGAAGGAATCCCTTCGTCGAAAGCCAAAAAGGTTCGTCTACCTCACGTGGAGGGGATCCTGCATGGCAGAGACATCCTAAAGCTGGGCCTGAGATGGTCGGTTGGCTCCCGTAGATTTTTCTGGGAGGATCCGTGGTTCCACCCTCTTAAAGATTCATATCCCGAACTGTATCAACAGTACAGATCGATTTTGGGGCCCAGCACATCAACAAAGTTTCCGCCTCCCGCCGCCCTTGGGAATCTTTCCAAGCTGGCTTTTTTTCCGCAGGAAGACAGCAAAATCTGGAGCCTTACCAGCTCCGGCCAGTTCTCGGTAAAAGCGCCAAAGAAGCCCAATTTCCTCGCAGTCCGTCCAGAGAATGGGATTTTGATTTTGGAAAAATAGCACGATCCCGAAGGTAGCCAGCAAGCTTCAAAACTACTGAGCGCTAGCGCGCTCAGTAGTTTTGAAGCTGGGCCGCGATGGATATAACAGAATGGATGGACGGCCTCCGCAATTGTCCTCCATGGGTTGGGCATCACAGAGAACTGGGGTCCGTGGCTCTGTGGGGTGCGAACGTACCAGTTCCTCACAAACCTCAGCTGTCAACAGTCTAAGGGCATATGTACGCCCAGGTCGACCTTCCAACGTCTTAACGTAGACCCTGCTTAACCCAGTAGCTTCTGCGACTGATGCCTCGGATACTTCAACTTCTCAATTTCTGACAGTGGCTGTTCTGGTCACTGCATCATACGAGGCCAAGACTTCTCTCACTTCAGCATCCTCAAATTCAAAATCCCTGGAAGCATGGTCCAGGAAGTTTCCCATGGTAACATACTCGTGCGCTTCCGGCTATCTCTGGCATAGGATCAATAATCGTTCCAGCAGGCACTTCTCCTGTTTGAGCATAACTCGCCCTGGGTGAACTCTAAAGGTCTGGGATTCGACACAGGAAAGACTCTCGGAATTGCAGAGAGTGGATAGGAAGCAAGGGTGGTCGGAGGTGTGCTGAATAGGTGCGGGTAAAGTATCTCAAGGGTCGTGTTTACGAGCAGTCATAATGGCTTTCGAACTTAGAAAATTCAAATGATGAAACGTAATTTCTCAATCAATTATCCTTGGAAAAGCACAGCTAACGGCAAGAGCGTACCTGGAGGATGTCACGGGCTGGCAGGTTCCATGGCAGCATCCTTGAAACTCACACGAACCGCTGAATCCTTGTCAGCACGCCGCCGTCAATCGCCTTAATCTTCTTGTCTCACGCGAATCGAATGATCGATTCGCATTCAATGGCCCATCCACTTGCTGTCTTGTCGATCTGCTGACTCACTGCTTCATTGAGCCGATTCGCGTTAACGCGAATGAGAGTTCTGAGTTGCCTTAACGCGGATGAAGTATGCTGTCCGGAAGAACGCGGAGCGTTCGCCCTGATTGATGCGAATGAACAGCCAGCCTGATTCGCGTTAACGCGAATGACCATGCTATGCTGATCCGCGTTCAGGCGAATGGTCCTTGTCTGTCCACCGAAAGTCCATGCGAATGACAGTGCCATTTCGCGTTAACGCGAGGTGTTGATTCGCGTTCAGGCGAAGTTGAGTCTTAAATCTCTCCTTCCACTGCTTGCTGGTTAAGGCTTTTGAATATGGCTTCAGTCGAGACCCATTCACCAGGAAATCCTTGTCTTCACCATCTATGGGCCTGAGTCGGACAGTCCCATTGTTACAGCAACTATTTCATAAGGCCCCATCCATCTGGTTTGGAACTTCCCGGAAATCTCCATATCGTTCATCGTATATAAGGGCCCCGGCTGAAAGACCTTTGGTCTCTTGCATCGTGCCATTTTCTTCTCTGATCGTGCACGAGCTGTGTACGGTGGAAAGCTTCTCTCCTCATCTCATCCAATGAGAAGAGCTGTTCAGCTCTCTGCCTCTGTGCTTCATCCAAATTCTGATCTAGCTGTGCTGCGATATAAAGTAATCTCTCGTTCGATCGGTAGCACTGCTGTTCTTCCATACACCGAAAGGGTGAGAGGCCGGTAGTGGTTTTCCAGGTGGTCCTAAAGGCCCACACAGCGTCCAGGAGTTTCTCCTCCCAGTCTGTTCTGTGTATACCAAAGAGAAGATTCTCGAGCTCTCTTTGCTTACCTCTGCTTCTCTGTTCCTCTAGGGTAGTATGGACTAGACTGAAGATGCGTGATACCTTCTGCAGCAACTGATTGATAACAGAAAAAAAAGGGGTGCCCTGTCACTTACTAGACTCCGCGGGGTTCCGAACCTGGTAAAGATCTGCTCATACAAGAATGCTGCCACCGCATCAGAGGTTGCGTTCTTCATTGGCTTGACTTCCACCCACTTAGTCACTCCACGCAAACCAGAATGTGTTTGCTCCCGGTTGAATGGGTCCGTCCAGACTCCACATCTCAAACGGTTCAACTGCTATTACCGGGTGATAAGGCATGGCTCCGCTCGGTATGGGTCTGCCCTGGCAACGATTACAGCTTCTGCTAAATGACCGTCGAAAATAGTCGGCCAGTAGTAGCCCTACTGCAGTATCTGGTAGTCTACTTCCCAGCCAAGATGACCTCCGCCGGTTCATGCATTTAAGTCATAACAAAAAAAGGATTTCCTCCTCAGTGAGGCATCTCCTCATCACTGAGGCCTGTCCCAGCTTATACAGAGTTCCATCCACCCAGGTGGTGTATGGTTGACTCTGTTTGGCTAGGGCCTTTCGTCGATGAGCAGGCCAATCGGAGTGATTCCTGAAACAATCAAATGAGCAATGTCAGCGGAGTAATACCGTTAACAGAAAACCGACGTTTCATCAGGAAACTGTTCACCACATCGTCCAAGGGCGCTGAGTCTAAACGACGACGGAACGGTGATCAGCAACTGGTTTCTCCACAAGAGGTTGGTTTCGCAAACTCCTGAAGTAGGATGATCCACCTGGTGACTCTAGCATTGTTAGTGGTCAGACATTATTTGATAGCGGAGTGATCGGTGTGAATAAAGACCCTCGACCCGATCAAGTAATGTCTGAACTTGTGTTGTGCGAACACAACAGCTCGGAACTCCTGTTCCGTGACTGCGGACTCCACTTCGTCCTTCTACTGGCAAAAGAAATTGCATTCTCTAAACCTTGGGCTGGCCTCTGCCCCAGGACAGCACCTAGTGCTTTCCTGACGCATCAGTATGGATGTGGAATGGCTCCAATCAGGTCCCGACAAGGGGACAGGTCTATTGGTTTTTAGTTCTTCAAAACTGCTGTTCTTTTCCCCAGACCCATTCAGCTTGGCTAAGCGTTTCAATAAAGGATTGGCTATCCTGAGCTATACTTGACTTGCTTTTGCTTCCCGGAAGGAAAGACAGAAATCCAGGAAAGAAACTACTCGCTCTAACTTAACTCGCTTATCGTTACGCTCAGGCTTCTTCAAAGCCCTTCGCTCCACTCACCTTAAAAGACCGTAGGAGTCAGAAGGTCGTTCATTAGTCAGTTTTCAAAAGTGCTTTCTTCCTTGCTTTTAGTCGGAAGGCGGGGAAGGCTAGTCCTACTAAAGCTGCTTTTGCCAATCAAAGTCGTTGCACCCTACTAATCAAAGGCCCTTTCCTAAGGTGCCCTTCGCTCCACTAGCCTTAATGCACTTTCAGAATTCGAAGGATGAATCTGTACTAATCGTTGCAGTACCATAGGACTAAGAACAGCTATTAAAGTCGTTAATAACTAATTACTTCGCTCGATTACAGCCTTATAGGAAACTAATAGGGACAGACACTAAAGCGTTTCACCCCTATCTCTTAAAGCTTCTGAAAAACGTGAGCGCACCATTACTATATAGGCTAGATAGGGCGATACGGCTTTTCAGCGGAGCTGAGCCGTATCTTGCACGTTCCACTAGCCTTCATGCACTTTCAGAGTTGCCAAGGTGGCGTTGGTGGTATCGTATATAAGAGAACGCCTGGTTTTAGGAATGGCTTTCCCTCATCTAAAAGCTGGTGTGTTCTCATCTTTTGAAAGAAAAGGATGTATAAGTGGCGGTCTTCTCGTCACTCGTCAGAGCTAGGCACTGGCTACAGGGCGCGTCAGTTGATAGGCTGACCGAAGCGAGGGAAGAGCGGAGCTCCAACCTAACGAATGGAGCGCCGCCGCCGCTTACTAAGCGCTGGTTCTACCCCGGCCAAGCAACCAGGGGAATAGTGAAAGAAATCGAAGGGAACAAGCGGGGTAGAGGAATTGGTCGACTCATCAGGCTCATGACCTGAAGATTGCAGGTTCGAATCCTGTCCCCGCTAAGAATACATGTCTTTTAAAGCTCATTGTCCTGAGACATAGGTGTTACAGTTTTCCGGAACCTTTCTATCCGGCATACCAACAAACCACTTTTCACGAAAGCCCTCAAAGAGGAGATGCGCTCAAATACAGAGAGGAATGGAGTAACTCAACTCCGAGAGAGGAACGTGGCTCTCTAACCGCTAGTTTCTTACTTCTCAGGTTCTTACGGGGAATCTCAAAACAAGGTTTCCATACAGATCTTTGGCCATAGAATTGGTTTACCCGTCTTGAGGCATCCCTTGCTCTGCTTGCTCCGCCTAAATATGTATCAATAGCAATGGCAAGAAAAAGAAAATGCAACTCCAGTAGACCTGAATACTGAACAACACTGATCTGATGAGCTGAAGTCTACCCGCATAGGAAAGCCGTTCACACCCAAGTGGCAGATCTCTTTCAAAGGAAGATAAATTTGACCCACTAGCAATAGAGCAAGGAAAGATTAATAAAAGGCACTCGCAGTCATGGCGGGGCTGTAATGATGAGTTGCTACTAAATCAAAACGCATTTAGTGCAGGAAGTTTGGTACTAAGAACATACGGTACTAAGTCAGAAAGACTTCCTTAGTCCTGTCATGCCTTAGGTTCACGAACTAGAGGTTCACGAGCTAGAAACACCGTTAAACCATTTATCTGCCGTGCGAACGTATATAAAAAAAGAAGGAATATTGGCACCGGACGATGTTCCGGAAATAGGTACAGGATATTGCATTGGTTATCGAATTGGAATGGACCTGGTTAACCTTATGGAAAGAAGTAATCCTACGGAAAAGGATCTAATCCTAGAGAGAAACTGATCCTAAGGGGACTTAATCCTAGAAAATAGACAGGGCTGGACCATGACTGGGAAGGGCGCTGGGCCCTGTACCCGACTTTGGAGATAGACATTGTGATTTCCTAAGGTGTGATTAACCTATGGAAAGGGACCGTGCCTACTGAAGATTGGACTAAAAGGCGTCGTGCCTAATTAGGGTTGATCTTGAAAAGGTGCTGTGCCTCGAAAGGTTTAAGTTATCCTATGGATCGAATCTCGAAAAGGCGCCGTGCCTTGTGTTTGAATGAATGTTTCTAGAAAAGTCTCGAAAAGCCTAAAACCTTTAATGTGGAAGGAGAGTGCCACCACTAATGGGAGAGTTCTTAGTACCGAAGCGGTAAGTTACCACTAAAGAGAGGTCATGTTACCATTATCGAAAACGTGAGGTACCACGAAGGAGAGGATAAAAACCTCTAAGGAATGGAAACTTTGACAAGTAAATCAATGGTTTGGAAATTATGCAACACAATAAATGAAATGCATTAATTCTTAAGGGTTGCTCTTTGAAAGAGGCAAGACGCCTAATAATGCAACAGTGACACAAGTCAAATCCTTCGAAGGAAATGGCCCGAACCTGCGTCCTATCCATTCATCTATTCCGTCTAAGGGTAATACCAAGCTAGGCTAGATTCTATCAAATAAGATCTCTCAAGTGATAGCTATAGAGGAGAAGGGCAGATTAGACTGTATGAGGTTTCTGTTGTTCTTTCTTGGCAGTGGTATGTCACTCCGGTAGGTTCGGGAATCAAATACCTGAGACTTGCTCCTTCCTCAGGTTTATAGCACGCTAGGCTAGATAAGACTGTATTCTATCTGTTAGCTATTCGAAGAGCTTAGGAGCTAGAGGAATGCTCTTTTCTTTCCTTGTTCTTCCTTGAAGTTTAGAAGGGATAAGGACAGAGAATAACTAATGAGATTGTAGCTGTCTTCCTTCTTAGGGTTAGGACTTTCCCTGGGGCACGTAGCTCCTGTAGGTTTAGATCAAGATAGAATGAATTAGAACGAATTCTATCTAGCAAGCTGGTTGTTCCAGCAAGCGGATGCTAGGCGAAAGGAGAAGAATCTATTTCTTACCTTTAGGATGTAGCTTAAACCTTCCTTACTGTATCTATTCTAGAAAGAGATGCAACCTATCTTCCTCAATATGCATTGCCGCTGTTGCTGTGTAGAATATATTGTATGAAGAGAGGAGGAGTCTGTCAGTGGCTCAACAGGGCTAACCTATTCTCCGAGAGCATTAAGTCCTTTGTAAGATGCCCTTCTTTACTTCTAGCCTCTTGACTTCTCTCTTTCTTACGAGGACTACTATTTAGCATCCTACATATGAATGAAATTTGAGGAGAATCCGTTTCAGTTGTTCTTTTGGGAGTTGAATAAGCAAGCCAGGGGTGATTGGGCTTCCTCCCCAAGGGCAGAGCAGGGATAAGAAGTCCTCTCTTCCTGCCTTTAGTAAGTAATAGAGTCAGACTTTGCCCTTTCCTTTCTATTCTATATCTCTAGATGGAAGTCCTGAGTGAGTCCAGTCCGGATAGTAGGCAGCCTTTTGCCTTTTGATTCCCTCCCTCATCTAGTGAGGATTGTAATAGGTAGGTCTCATCCCTCTTACAGTCCTGCCTTCAAGTAGCTTCTTTCTTCTATTGATTGATAGCGAGGAATCCCACCAAGCCCCAAGCAAGGAATGAAATGGATATCGTTCCTGTGCTCTTTCTTGCTACTTGCCTGTAGGGTTAGCACAAGCTAGGTTTTCAATCCTGTAGTAAGAAGAGGTTCTCCTTAACTAACTGTGAGTGGAATAAGGCCAGTGAAAGCAGTCTGATAGGAAGGTTAGTTCCCTTCTCTTTAGATGTCCTTTAAGTCCTCTCTTAAGCCTTTCAACGAGCCTTTCCAGAGGTGAATGCCCTATTCTAGTTCCTCTTTGAATCAAGAAATCTTCAAGTTCCTCTTAGAACCGCCGATGTGGCCTTTCCGCTGTCCGCTGTTAGGTCTTGGTATCTAGTGGGAATACCTGAGGCAACTTGCTCCTTGCCTTTAGGTTTAGAGCAAGCAAAGACAGATAAGAATAGATTAGTTGTTTGCTTTCTTCTAGGCTTGTACCTATGAGTGAGGAAGTCTTGGGTCTATTAGTTGAGTAAGTCCTCTTAGCTTCTCTTCTTGAGTGATCTTCCTGCCTAATTACAGAAAGCGGAGTCTTCCTGCCTAACTGTAAGCGGAGGCCCTTCCTCTGCTCTTAGCCCTTAAGGCTTAACGCTTTCAGGAAAGTTCCTGCTGAACTAACATATTCAAAAGTGGAACAACGATAAAGATATTCCTTACTGCCCGGAAAGCTAGGACGTTCGATCGAGTTCTCAATTTGATTCATTTGTCACATATAGGAATAAAAGATAACGATCTTCGAAGCTGTGCTAATAGTGGTCAAGAATAAGGTCAGAAGAGGTTTTAATCAAAAATACGGGTACGGGCTTTCGACAAGATGCTCTAGTTCCAGTGGGCTCGTATGAAGGAAATTACTTTTAATGAAAATACGGGGTTTCGACAAGTCTTCTCCTTTTATTGAACTCTTATGAGTGGAATCGGTCTTTAAGCGAAAAATACGGGGTTTTGACAAGTTGTCACTAAAAGGTAGGCTGCTCATTCATTGACTGAAACAAACTAAGTCCCTGTGGGAAGAGAAAGGATTTTCTTACTTACCTTAGCAAGGAAGAGAGGCAGGGTAGTTTCATTGGTCGACTAATCAGGCTAATAAGCTTGAGGTTCAAAATCCGTCTCCGTTGAATATCTCACTTGAGATGTCACTAGTGAGATTTTACTTATCCTATAGTAGAGTTAGGTACTAGGATTAAGAACTGGGCGCAACGATGGCGCTAAATTCACTAGCCAGCGCGGCAGGTCACCCTCTTACTAGTTTGAGGGAAGATCCTGGTTCCTAGCTTGAGGAAGAGTGTCTGACTCTTAGACTCTCGAGTGAGGTAGGTCACTTTCATCAGGAAGGACAAGTGCTCGGAAATTCGATAATTGACTAGATCTCTAGCCGGATCTGTCTTTCAAGTGAGGAATTTCATGCTTCTTTAAAAGTAGAGAACTACGGGGACAGAAAAAGAGATGTGTATCCTTCACATGATCAAGGAAATTCAATAGAGAAAGAGCATGATCTTCGACAAACCAGATTCCCTACCCTTAAGGATCTTCTTTCCTTCTTATAGCCTGGGAGGAGACTTGAAGAATTGGGTAAAATACATGCTGGTGATGCGAAGGAGAACCATCGGTATGGGACCCGAGCGGTAATTCATTAATCAATCCCACTTGTTGGTTCTTTCGCTCCTTGCCTGTGTCTCGCCTATAGATGAGCTTTTGTCAGACTTATATGTTTTAGACCAACCCCGGAATCGCCCCTCTCCCTATGGTCGAGCATTCGCTGATATCCCTCTTTCGACTTTTTGTATTTGTTCGTGGGTTCATCTCATTAGCAAGATATGGGACTGACTTTGTGATGATACCAATAGATGAGAAAGACTACTTAGGCGCATAGCCACTCCTCTCTGGAAGCTTAGGCCGTCGTTTTGGCAGAAACAGGAACTGCTACGCCTCCTGCACTTGTTGCTGGCATAAGTCACCACTCGGTTGTCTCATATCCAAGGGATTCCTCTTCTGAAATCAAATAGCAACGGCAGATCCTGATCCCCCTTCCTTCATTCCTTGGTACAAGTGGAATGCCCGATCGGATCAAAGAGAGGATGCGGCTACCTACTAAGAGTCAGAGTTCGAGTAAGGGTTCCAACCCACGTACATATACATGCCATAAAGGGACACCAGCCGGCCCAGCCCTGCTGGTTGGTTGTATCGTCCCGTACACCTCTTTAACTAACTAAAAGCTTGGGCTTCTTCTATTAAATAGCCAGAATCCTACCTCTATCCATAAGAATGGAAAGGTTTTCTAGTCGTACCTCTATTGATACGAGGAGCTGCTCAACTCTGACTCTTCTATTGGTTTAGTGCGAAGGGCTGCATTCCTATTGGCACGAGGCAGTAGCCGCCGTTACCCGGCCGATAAGTCTTTTATTTAAGATATCCCATAAGCAACTGAACTACCCTACGAACAACAGCTAATAGTCTCTCGCCGGGCACTTTTGTGAAAGAGGAAGAACGAAGCAAACAAGAAAATCCGAGCTAGGTGGTTATAACGAAGTACGTTGGGAAACGGATTGGCATAATAGACAGTCGGTACGGAATCATTGAAGGAGACACGTAGACTGCTCGAAGTGAGGAAGTGCCTTTCTTGATATTTAGTAATAAATCCTAATAGAATTTAGGCCCGCAAGGGTAAGGGTACGACCAATCCATTTGCATCTGCTCCTTTTCTTCCATTCGTTGATCGAACTTCCGGAGCGAAGAAACTCATTTTCATGCTCATGTGGTGGTTACAATTCAACCCACCCTTTGATCTTAATATCATATCGATAAATCCCTCAAACCTCGGTATAGTATGATGAAAAAGCTCTCAAGCCACAGCTATTAAAGTGACTCCCTCCTATTTATGGAACCCTACGAAGTCTTCGTCTTCAGCATACAACTCCTTCAAGCATTAAAAGCCCACTACTTCCTGGCTCATAGTCACAAGTCAGTCTACGGCTCAATGTATCAGCAACTCGATGAAGCTCGCCTGATTGTTGACGAATAGCAAATGGAAACTTCGGTAGGAAAGACCTAGCGTGCATGTTCTTCATGTGCTTCTGACTGTTCAAGAACTTCAATGCCTGGTGATCAATATACAAGACGACTCGATTAAGCAGAGGAAATAAGCGCTTTTGCCTTTGTTGAAAGCAAGCAAAGACCCCGGTTACGTCGGCTAGAGCTCCATGATTAGACTCCCTTCTGTACAAACTCAGCAGCAAGGCAGAGAACATCTTAAACTAAACCATTTAAGAAGGATATTACTTCACTTCCGCCGTCACTTCTTCACTTCTCTGATCGATCGATCTGGTACATCCGAACTTTCTTTCTCTGATCGATGGTCTCTTGCCCACCGAAACGACTATTTTAATGATATGCCCTTCGGCCATTCCCTCGCTCTTCAGACTGAGCTGAATTGACAATCCTTTCAGTCGCTCCGATCCTTAAGACTTGTTCTCCTCTCGCTCCGGGCTGATCCCCGTGTTCAAAACCTGTTAGTCTCGCCTCTCTCCTTGAAAGAATGGTAGGAGGATCTCCCTTGGATTGCCTAGCGGTAATAGAAGGTAGACTCTGAAACTAGAGTCATCTCCTTAGCTTTGGTTTACCCAGGATATGCCATTACCACATAACCCGCCCCTGGTATTGAGCTTTCTCCAGATTCCGTTTGTGACCCTATCTCCTATTCTCTTTCGGTTGAGTAAACAGACCAACCCCTTCCAGTCCAAATGAGCATAGACACCAGCAACTTCAACAGAAGCAAAAAAAGCCAACTTGAGTCACTTCCATTAATAGCAATCGGTTAAGAGATATTGGGAATGAAAGTAGACTTGACTCATCAATCCGATTCGGCAGCTGCTCTTCCGACATCGTCCTAGTGATCCAGGCTTGGGCATATTCCTTGTACTCTGGGAGATAGTCTGGGAGACTCTTAGGGAATAAGGGATGGGCCTATAGAACGGAATCTGGACTCTCCGCTCAGGTAGATCAGCTTCTAAGGCAGCAAGAACAGAAGACCATCTTTTAAAAAGCAAGAAATGGAAAGAAGAGGGGACAGAAAGAGCGGTTAACTCTATCAGATCTGCAAAGAAGTACCAATAGAAGGTGATCATAAGGAGGGCCCTACTTAAGAGTCCCGTAGAGCAAGTGAACAGAATCCTAACCATCTTCACTTCAAGTTAGACCTTTACCTTCTTATCGGTGACAACAGAAGAAGCCCAACCCCACGGGCAACATCCTCCCTTTTGCCTTGGGAGTAGCTCATGCCTCAAAAGAGCTGCTGGATCATGTTCTAAAAGCAATGCCCTGCTACTCTAGTAGGAGGTTGACTATATCCACAACTAATTGTGTAATATAAAAAGAGGTTGCCCTCGACGTTTTGGATTTCTTCCGCCTGCAATGTTCGAAAGAACGTTAACTGGTGATGAATTCTTAAAGGATTTAAAGCCTGTTAAAGCCCCTCGTAAGACCGACTTTCACTCCGATGTGAGAGCAAGGGCAACTGCCAGCTTTGATTCCGGGTATTGTAAGGTAAAAAGAGTTTATACGACCTGTATAGTATAGTACTTGACTTCATTCACAGCAGTAAAGTAAGCAAGTAGTTGAATCAGTAGTAGCTCTTTCTTGTCTTAGCGGTACTAGCTCTTAACCGCACGAACGGGAATAAATAGGGGTTAAGGCAAGCAGTAGTCACTCCTACAGTAACTCCTTTCTTTTCTGTCTCTAACTGTACTACTAGCAAGTAAGCAAGCAAGCGAGTGAAGTGAACCGAGGAGAGGGAGGTTGACTACTTAGAAAGTTCTCCCAGTAATAGCCTTTCTCTTCTATTTTATACTTCATAGTGTGGATGATTTCATGGGCCAATATGGTATTATCTTGGATGTGCCGGTGAGGGACAAAGGCCGGAAGACTCTAGAAGCCCAGAAAGCTCTATCAAGGTCTACCAGGAGGCCCAGCCCAAGTGCCTATAAATATAAAATGAGGGACCCGCATCGAATCCTCCAGTGTTCAAGTGTTCTGCTCACTAGCATTGTACTGCCTTGTACAGCTACTAGTGTAGAGATTCTAGGCAAATAAGCTCGGACTTCTCTTTCCGCTGATAAAGGAAGGTCCAAGGCCAAGGAGAGATAGAGGTAGGGCAATCAATCCATTCACTGGTACCGATGGGGTCTACTTACTTAAAGCTTCCAACTGCTACTTCGGAGGGACAAGGGCTGCTATCTTCTTCTCTGATTCCGAGCGATGATGCGGGGATCTACTAACCAATGCAAGCGGTAGGGCTTTTGTATAAGGACTTCTCTGGGTGGATGACCAAGTGAGATTCTGCAGGTATTTCGCAAAAGAGTCTGGTATATAGTAATGGCATAAGAAGACGAATTTCCGCACTGGGAAAAAGGTCAGCCAAATTCTGTTATAAAATGGGCATTGGAAGAAGAGGTGATCATGATTCTCTGCATCGACGCCGCATAGTAAACATTGGGTTTCCTGGGCAATCCCTGAGCGACCATTCTATCTAGTGTACTAAGTCTCCTTTTTTGACAGCTAACCATAGTATCAAAGCGTGTCTGGGTACTTGACCCTTGAACCACACCACTCTATACCATGGCACCTGCGTACTCCTGTTCCGGATATCCTCCCATGCTCTACTAACTGAGAATGTACCATTGGGGACCCCAACCATAACATCTTGGGTCTACCATCACCTCCTACAGATATCATCTTTCCCGAGCTATGTCTCTTAGCTTCAGAATTTTCCTCCAAGCCCATGAGCACTCCCTGGGTTCTTGAGTTCCCAGAAGTCCCTTTTTGATGAGGTAACTCCGCACCCAACTAGACCAAATTGATTGGTCGTTGTCAGTGCAAATATGCCATATGTGTTTTAACAAAGCCGCTCGGTTCCATAACTCCATATTTTCACTCCCAATCCCCTTCCTTTTGGGAAGACACACACATTCCCAAGCCACCTTGGCACCCCATTTTCAACTCACTACCTTTCCACAGAAAAGCCCTGAGGGTTTGCTCCACCTGTTTAATCACCGCTTTGGGTAACATAAAGATGGAGGACCAATATATCTGGATGGCAAACAATATAGAGTTGATTAGCTGGAGTCTACCTGCGAAAGACAAGGCCCTGCACGTCCAACTCTTAGCCTTTGCCACAATTTTGTCCACCAAGGCTAAGCAATTTATTCTCCTCAGTCGGGATGTTATTAGAGGTACACCAAGATACCTTACAGGAGGTTACCTTCTTGGAAGCCTACAATACCCAGAAGCTGAACTTTAAATTGTTGGTCACTCCACAAGTAAATAGGTGGCTTTTTCCAGGTTTGGGGTTAGTCCCGACATCCTTTGGAAGCGAACCAAGCAATCTTTTATCGCGGATATAGATCTGTCTGCTTTCACCCTTGCTGAAAATAAGAAGGTCATCAGCAAAGCAAAGATGCGAAACTCTTTCTTTTCGGCACCTCGAATGAAACTTAAAAGAGCCTTCATCCACCATGGTATTCATTAGCCCTGAGAACACTTCCATGACTAAGACAAAAGGTAGGCTCTAAGAGACCTGTCTCAAACCTCTTTGCCCCGGAAAGTAGCCATTGAGCTCCCCATTGATACTTATGGAAAACTTTGCTGTTGAAACACATTCCTCAATCCAATGTACTACCCTTGCTGGAAAGCCTAAAGTTCTCAACACTGCAAAAGGAAGTCCCATCTCACTGTATCGTAGGCCTTCATCAGGTCCACCTTAAGGGCACACCGTGGTGAGCCTTTGTTACGATGGTAGTTTCTCAGGAGTTCTTGTGCCAAAAGGACATTATCCCTATTCTTCTTCCCTTGACAAATGCCGTCTCTTGTTTTCCCACTAAGTCAGGTAGGATTAACTTGATTCTATTGGCCAAAATCTTTGCAATGCACTTGTAAATGGTATTGCAGCAAGAGATCGGCCTAAAATCTTTAATCTGAGTCGGGTTTGCGGGATCAAGGTCACTGCAGTGGAGTTTATCTCCTTAAGGAGATTGCCCGATTTGAAGAAGTCTTTGATAGCTTCTATAACAGTGTGCCCTACTATACCCCATGCCTTCTTGTAGAATAACGCGTTAAAGCCATCAGGTCCCGGGGCTTTGTTATCCTTCAGAGAAAACAAAACCTCCCTTATCTCACTTGCTGATACTTCCTGGCCAGTTCCGATTGCTGGGCCTCCGTAAGTCTTTTAGGCAAGGCTGAACGGAGGAGTCAATATTACTGGTCGAATGAACCGGATAAGACCCAAGGAGATGATTATAAAACCGCACAATTTCCTCTTTAACATCGGAGGGATCCTCAAGTTTCATGCCGTCCTCGGTGCAAATGGAGACAATCTGACTTTTACCGTGGAGACTTTTAACATAATTGAAAAAGAATTTAGAGTTCTGCATGTAGTCTCTGGCTTTTTGCCTGAAAAAGCTCTCCTCTGCCCTTCTAAGATTCGAGTAATCTCTGACCGCCTCCACCTCCTCTTTCCAAAGACCAGAATCAGAGGGGTTAGTATGAAGGAGATTCTGAATTCTAGTTAGATTTTCTCTAGCGACCCTCACCCTTTCAGAAATATCCGAGAAATGCTCTTTATTCAATCTTCCCAGAACTTTTTCAAACTCTGAAGCTTAGAAGCTGAAACATAGGGGAACCGGATACCTCAGTCCTCCAGACCTCCTCAACCAAGGAGAGAAAGTGAGGGGCCCAAAATCAAAAACCTGAAGGCCCCTAGGCAGAGATGCAAGTTTGATGATCAATTGAGTGTGGTCCGAGACACCAGCTGGTAAGAAAGGGTATGTATGGGACTGACTTAGTCCTTTAGAAGGATCTTCCCGGTAAAGTCTCCCGCTCGGTTATCGGCTGTCCGTCTGATCTGCCTTTCGAGCTCATGTCTGTGGTCTGTCCGTCCTTTATCCCGTGCTAGTTAGCTCATCCCTTGTAATGAATGACTTTTCTTTATCATATCCGGTGAATTAAGACTATTTTAGCAGATCAGACTATAATAAAGAAAATTCATCTGCACCGAAGCGTCTGCATCAAATCGTCTGATTGTAGCATGATTGAACTCTCACAAGATCGACCTCGACCACCTCTTTTAGTGGTTACATAACCAAGGTGCATCAATCAAGTCAAGTTATGAGGCAAATTCCACTAAGAGTTGAGTCCAAAGGTAGCCCCCGTTGTCAAAGTTGAAAGACTCGGCGCACGGACGTCGAACGAAGGAAGGTCACATTCAGGTGTCAGAGGTTCAAGAGTCGTCTGCTTCATCATTCCACCTGTCTCCAACCTGAGGCCAGACCTAAGTCGAGAGTCGTGCTTTCTCGGAACGGGAAAGAGAATTCCGAGCCACCTATCCTAGTCAATAAAAGATTCTTTCATCGAAAAGCTAACTGCTAACAGAGTTGGTTGCTTTCTTAGAGGAGACCCGGACCGAAGGATCTGATTTAGCTGGTTTCCGCATAATAATCATCGGGATTGATTGCAAGTCTGGGAGATCCCAGAAAGTTTGATTATCTGTACCGAGAAACCAAACGTTGAACTGCTTCGAATCCTGTCTTTCGCGCTGGGGCTAAGGTTGTCCATTCGATTGAGCTTTCTCCCTTTCTATTAGTTCGTGTGTTGAACGGTCTTCGAGTACCCCAATTGGTAATAGGGGAGTAGTCGCAATAGATAGATGGATCAAGTAGGTGTATTGGCTTGGTATGAACGCCTTTCGTCTTTTGGGGGCAATCATAGTCATAAGGAGTATCCGAACGAATGGGGTTTAGGGGTTACGGCCCAGAGGATTTGGGGTTCGTTTCAGAGGGAATCCTCTCGTGGAGCTCAAGATGCTTCTGATGCCAGGTTTTGGTTCCGGGGTCCTCTATTCCAGCCCAAGGTGCATTCGGTTGCAAGGATGTTGGGAATTCGTCACCACAGGTAGGGGATGTTTCCAGAAATGAGTCGGTTTTGGCGTCTGTTACAGGGCTCGAATGTGAGGGAATTGGGTCAGGATGGGAGCGGAATGATTGAGGAAGGGGCTTTGAAGGTAGGTGTCGGAGAAGGTGTCGATTGGGTTTGATGTGTGCATATTTTCGGCAGCTGGTAAAGGTTCCGTTGGTTGCCCTATCCTATGGAGAATTTCTATTTGTGGTCATGCAGTTTCTGGTCCTGCGAGTGATCAGTTGGAGCAGTCTGAAGCGGTTATACAGGATGCTCAGGGCAGAGATTTGGAAGAGGGTGGGGTTGGGTTGAAGGAAATTGAGGCTAAGAGAAGGGTTGAAGATAGAATCATGGAAGTAGGGAAGGTGATTGGTCTTTCTTTCCGCGATATTGAGGATGAGGTTCGTCGTTTGCTGTGGCATTTGGAGAAGAAGGAACAGGGTTCGACGCTTGGTTGCAAGGAAAGTACTAAGAAGAAGGCTAAAGGAAAACGGGAACTCATCAACCCGGTGAATTATGACAAAGGAGCGAACCTAAAATGGGGTTCAGGGCGGATGGGGCTGGTGAGTTAAGAAGGTACGGGAAAGAGGGTGCTGTTGGTTTGTCATGAAGATCGTGTCGTGGAACGTGAGAGGGTTGGGGAACCCAATTAAGAAAAAGTGACGGTTAAAGGGCGTTGAGGAAAGGCCGATATTGTTCTTATTCAGGAATCAAAGCTTTCTTCGGTGGACGGTGCTACAATAAGGGAGGTGTGGAAAGTGAATCGGTGTGGTTGGATTAGTGTGGATGCTCAAGGAACTGCGGGGGTCTAATTTCGATGTGGTGCTCTAAGTCCGTAGTTATGGAGGATAGCTGGAATGGGAAGTTCTCTTCATCTGTGGTGGTTAAAGATGTGGGTTTGGGTTACAGCTGGGTGGTAACGAATGTGTATGGTCCTAATGATGCGCGGTTAAGGGATGAGTTTTGGGCAGAGTTGGAGGATGTTAGAAATCGATGGGATTTGCCTTGGTGTGTTGGCGGCGATTTTCATGTTATTCGGTTCTCGCATGAGAAGAGAGGGGTTGAGATACTACTGCTAGTATGAGAGGCTTCTCTGATTTTATTGGGAGAAAGAAGATTGTGGACTTGCCGTGTGGTGGTTCTTTATTCACTTGGTCCAATAATCAGGAGGATCCGGTGATGTCTAGGATTGATCGCTTTTGGTTGACGCGAGGTGGTGTGAGTTGTATCCGAACGTCCATCAGTTTTCGGTGCCTAGACCAGTGTCGGATCATTGTCCTATTTTCTTGACTCTCAGATAGACTCGTGGGGCCCTTCTCCTTTTAGATTCGAGTTAATGTGGCTGGAGGAAAAGGGGTTTGTGGAATTGGTTCAAGGGTGGTGGCAGTCTTTCCAGGTGGAAGGTTGGGCTGGTTATAGGCTTGTGGTGAAGCTGCAGATGCTGAAGGCTAAACTAAAGCAGTGGAGCAAGGAGCATTTTGGTTCGGTTTCGCTGGTTAAAGACAAGATTTTGCTGAATATTCAGACCCTGGATTCCAAGGAAAATTAGGTTATGGGGCTTTCGACTGAAGAATTGGAGGAAAGGAGTGAAGCTAGAATATGCGAAGAAATGCAAGGAGGAAGAAAGAATGTGGAGACAGAAAGCTAGAGACAAGTGGATAAAGGAGGGTGAGAAGAAGACTGCTTTTATTAAGAATATGGCGAGCGCAAGAAGGAGAGTTAATCGCATTCAGAGTCTCTTGGTGGGAGATGCGTCAGTGGATGATAAGGAGGAGATTGTTGATCATGTTGTTGGTTTCTACAAGTCCTTGTTTTCTGCTGAGAATTGGTGTAGACCGAAGCTGGACATGCTGGAATTTGGGAGGATTGAGGAGGAGGCTGATAGCTTGGAGCGGCAATTTGATGAAGAAGAAATCAGAAACGTGGTGTTCGGCTTCTCGAGGGATCGTGCTCCTGGCCCTGATGGTTTCCTTTAGCTTTTTCCAGGTATTCTGGGAGGGAATTATTTGATTTTTCAAGGAGCGGGAAGGCGGGGATTGGTGCTTCCTTCATAGTTCTGATTCCTAAGAAGGATGGTGCTGACTGTGTTAGGGATTTCCGCCCAATCAGCTTGGTGGGTAGTTTATATAAGATCTTGTCTAAGGTACTGGCCCAACGTCTGCAAAGGGTCCTACCGTCTATTATTTCTGGGAGCTTCAAAACGTATGCGCGGCCGTTGCTTGCTGGCTTCAAAGCCTATTAGTAAAACGCGCGCAGTAGTTTTGAAGCTGGGTCACTCGTTACACTAACGGACCTACAGGAGTGACTAAGGTGTCAGTAGTCGTATCTTTTCGAAAGGTAGTTCTTCCTAGCTTTTAGTCCGAAGGCTAGCAATTAGTCTATTCCGAAGGCGAGCAATAGCAAGGTGTTCTCCTTAGTCCATGTTCTCCGTCGTAGTCGTTCTTTTAAGCCCCTCTTAAGTAAGTTCGAAGCAAGGAAGTAAGCAAGGCAGAATTCGCAACGGCCACAACCGGATCACCACCCGATAATCCTATCATGATTCGGGGCGGAAACTCCTTAACCTCGGAGGATTTACTTGACAAGCCCTCCCATAGTAACGACTTGAGCGCATCCCAACACAAATTGCCATCATTGAACTACTGCGTACCTCACATGTTCACAGAACTTTGTCCGATCAGGATCTCCAAACCTCAGATGTTCCAGAAGACATCTAGGTGAATCACTTACAAGCTTTGATATGCCAGTGAATTGTGCCTGAAACAATGACCTTTTCTGGAAACGACTTGCCCGACATTGCCTTTCCTCATAACCATCCATGCTTTATACGAGCCTGGAACGTAGAGGGTCTTAGTGGATGACGAACGGGTCAACACTGAATATCTAAAGCCGTCTTTGACTTCCTACGTGTTCCCATTAATCAGTTGCAACCGAATGGTCTTATCATTGAAGCCTATGGTGAAGAGGAACACAAGTCTCTAGGATCAAGTCAGTCGCCCCTGCAAGTCGGTCGTGCTATCAGACCCACTATTCTTCATGCAGTCGATGCTCCACCGAGCTATAACAACCTCCTGTTGGGACGTCCATGTCTAATCCAAGTGGTGTCTTCAGCTACTGACACGAAAAGTATGACTTCCTTATACAATCAGTACCTTTTAGTCTCAAAAGTCTCCAATTCCCTTAGCAAAATCAACTTATCTTGACTATGACTGTTTACATCGACAATGATCCATTTGACCACTATGAGACACTTCCTTGCACAGTATCTGGTGGAATTCAGGACGGGAAACTAGAGTGGGGAAAAGTCTCGTAATCTTTTGAGTATCGAGATGGCCGGTAACCTCATTAGGAACGCACCTCCCATGTGGTTTAGAATGAGTATCCACATAGCCAGAATTGACTACGGGGACTGAATTCTACAAGGAATAGTCCGAGAACCGACGTGCGGGCGAAGAGGAAAGGAGTTGGTTGGAAGACTAAGTTTCCCGTGTGGTGACTCTTTTGGAGTGGGTGAGACTCGCCAGTGCCGGGAACAACTCTATTTCCTTTCTTGAGGAACTCGCAAAATGTCAATGGTATGAACAAATGAGGAAGACATACAGGGCATTGTGGGTCCCTTTCCTGTTGGCCCGAATGCGGTTCTAACGGGGTTCATATAGTCGAGTGCGGGTCTTTCTGCCTGTTTTAGCTAAGCTTGCACCTTTCATCAGGAAACGACTCCTGCCCGGGCAGCTCACCCGCTTCCCGCTCTTGAAGTCATTCCTGCCGAAAGGCGTCTGGGGTCAGGCGTTGGTTCATAATACCTCGAGGGTATTTGCATATATAGGCTTCTAGTCTAGCTTGCAGAAAGAAAACCGGCAGGGTCAAATCAAATGTAAAAAAGGGGGCAGTGAACGTAGCGAGAAAGGCATCGGTTCAGAGCCGAGAATCTCAGCAAGTAGCTGTAAACAGGCAGTCGGAGTGGTAAAGCGAGCCACGTCGAGTAATCGACATGCAGTAG